AATAGAAGAGAAAAGTCATACAAAGTTATATACAAATCACTACCCCCTTTTTTGTATTTCCTTAATTTATTTCCTTAATTGAATTTCGGTTGATTAAGACGAAGTTCCTTAAAAACCTCTGCCTTCTTTAAAATATCCTGAACAGTTTCTGTAGGTTGAGCCCCTTTTTCAAGGAAATATAAAATAGCAGGAACATTTAAATAAGTTTGATTCTTTATCGGATCATAAAAACCCACTTTCTGAAGATCTTTTCCTTCTCTTCGGGATCGAACATCAATTGCAACGATTCGATAGACGGCTCATTGGGATAGATGTAGATGAACAACACCCCCCCTAGAAACGTATAAGAAGCTTTCTCCTCGTACGGCTCGAGAAAAATGATTGATTCGAAGTTTTGTCTCTGTATGGAATTCTATCTAAGAAATGACAACTGGATCCATAAAATGATCAAAGCAATTAAAGATCTAAGTCTTTTTTTCTTCGTTCTTCCTTAAAATGAAAAATAAACCATTCATACTCTCATAACTCAAGTTGGATAACTTTCAAACAGTTCAAAGGAAAATCTTTCGGCACTTTCATTTATTGAGCGGTCTTTCCTCCTTTTTTGTTTGTCTCGTTTAAAATCGGATTCTTCAGTCTGATCCAGTTATTAAGACAATTAAAAGGGTGTTTCCTTGTTCTGGGATCCTTTATCTTTGTTTTATTTTAAATCATTGGGTTTAGACATTACTTCGGTGCTTTTTAATCCTTTCAAAATGGCAGCAACATACCCTTTTTGCGATTTTTATGAAAGAATCCTACAAGATGATGGATTCCCTCGTGAAACACTTTGGATCGAAAAAGTTTGATCAATTCCAATAAATTTTTTCATTTTAAACTTGCTCGAATTGGATTCTTTCGATTTCCATACCTAAGATATATTTACGAAGTTGTTTCAATTTTTTTATTGATTGGCATTAACCCTAGACCCTTGCCCCGAGAAATAAATTAATACTTTCTACTCGAGCTCCATCATGGACTATTTACATTCCAAGACAACAAAAAACGAGGGGTTCTAGTGAAACAGAACCCATGATGTCGAGCTAAGAGCACCTTCATTCCTACAAAAAATGGTGGATGTACAAATCCACAACGGATCGTGTCCTTCAAGTCGCACGTTGCTTTCTACCACATCGTTTCAAACGAAGTTTTACCATAACATTCCTCTAAGAACCGGTATGGAATTGATTCAATTATGGAATCATGAATAGTCATTGGTTGGGCTGATGTATAAACACCATAATCTAAAGTATTTTCTATATCTTCTATATCTATAGTCTATAGATATAAATAGATATAAATAATACTATAGATATAGGTGGATAAATATTTTTCTGAAGAAGTCTTAGTAAGACCCCATCGCTAATATTAAATTGTCTAACATTATAATATTAATTAATAAATATATATAATAAATAATTTATTTATATAAATAAAATAAGACGAATAAACGAATTCTTTTTGATTCTGCATCTTCACGTGACTTAATAGGAGAGAAAGATTCAGCTTCTAAGGAATGATTTAAACTATTTCTCTTTCGAAATTTCGAATCAATTTCGAAAGTTCCCCTCTCGACATCATTATTCCAAGAAAATTTGATAGTTAAAAATAACTTTTGATCATCTTAGGAAAAAAGATAAGTCTTTTTTTTTTTTCATCTGATTGATAAAATCCAAAGAATGGGGAGGGTTTCGTATCTATCAATTCGATCAAATAGACTGAGCAATTGTCACTGTTTATAGATATTGAAATGAACGCCTTCCCATCACTGATTAACTCCTATCTACCCCATTCTATGGGACTGATGCAGCATAAATCAAAAGAAGGGGATGTCCTAGTCTTTTTTATTTTTACGAAATGCGAGCTGTCTGGGCACAAAGCCAAACAAGCCCAGATTAAGTCCGGTTTTTGCCCCTTTTTTTCTATTTTAGCCTACCTCATTGATTAAGAATTAAGAGACTTAGTGAATTGAATTAGTACCAAAAACCCCCTCTTGGCGAAAAGTCAAGAAATCTACAAAAAAGAAAATTGAATCTAATTAGGCTAATTTAGGGGGTAGAGAATATGAGATAGGGAATATGGATTCTTTCGTATCTCGATTCAGTTTTTGAAAAAAAAAACGATTCATCGAAGAAAAAAATCAGAAACAACAATCACATTCCAGCTAACATTTCGATTTTAAACAGAACATTGTTAAAAAAGCAATCTATATTGTCAGAGAATATATATGTTCTGGGACGGAAGGATTCGAACCTCCGAATAGCGGGACCAAAACCCGTTGCCTTACCACTTGGCCACGCCCCATTTAGATTTCTATGCGATACTAATAAAGTATATTGCTGGTTTTGTTTGTTTGTCAACTCTAGCCCAAATATCTATAGAATCGATTAGATTGGTATTCGGATTTTTCTATGTTTTTGGTATGTGTAGATATAGAATTCAACTTAATTTATTGATCATT